TCGAATTGATTCTTCCTGGGTCGATGCCCGAGTGGTTAATGGGGACGGACTGTAAATTCGTTGGCAATATGTCTACGCTGGTTCAAATCCAGCTCGGCCCAAGAATTCGCGGATCCACCAGGAAATGATATAGACCATTTGTTCTTCATAACGCTCTTCAAAAATTCCGACTACACACAAAAAAAAAAAAAAGTAAAATTGCATATATCCCTCTCGCTTTATTTGATTCGTTATATTTCTTTGTTAACAAAAATGTTGATTTTTTTAACACTCTGATTTCATATCAGGATGTCTAAGGATAAAATAAAGAGTAAATAAATAAAATCATTTTTTTTTTTATTTTTTGAAAGATTTCTTATTACTCGATTTGGAAATAACTAAAGGAGTATTAGTAATCCAGGCCGTTCTCACTAAAATAAGTACCCACCCATGATTGATGCATGGAGAGAGCAATCAATCGAGATATATAGAGATATCAATATATCATTCCAACCTCTGTTCCAACACGGCGATTTGAATCTAAATAGAAATGGTTAAAATGCAATTAATGGTTAAAATGCAATTATAGGAATATGTATACTTCTTTATTTCTCTGGGATTGTAGTTCAATTGGTCAGAGCACCGCCCTGTCAAGGCGGAAGCTGCGGGTTCGAGCCCCGTCAGTCCCGACGCGACGGAATCAAATCCAATACTTTTTTTTTCACATTTCTCATCAAACAAATGGGAGAGAGACGTATGGGGATTGTTACAATTATTGGTAGCATCATAGTTAGGATTCCAAAAGATGCCGATAATACACGTGGAATAGAATACCATTGTATTTACCGGGGGCGCATACACAAATGGAATTCATTTCTTGTACGATGCAAAATGAATTGAACATAATTCATTTGCTAGAATACGTTTACTTTTAAGATTCCAAATAGATCCTTTTCTTTTTCTGGTTACGAGTTTGTTTAACTTCAATTACTAGAATTACTAGTTTGAATTTGAAACAATCTATCTCTTCAAATTGAACACGTATCTTTTGAGATACGCGTCCCATTATTAATCCAAAGAAAGGTATATTAATTAATAAATAAAGACCACAACCCCTCTTCTATAAGAGGTGGGATGAATAATTTTTTTTTAGTTCAAAAATGGGAAGGGGTACTTTCACAAAAATAAAGAACAAACTCTAACCTAGTCCTAGTGAATTTAATGGACTATTTGATTTTTTGTGTACCTTATATTAGACTTGGATTTCTTTTTCTCATACTTATTAATATTAGATATTATTATATTCTTTTTTTTTTTTTCTTTTCCACAAAAAAGGGATCATTAAAAAAAAAGTACTGAACTTCTTTTTTAATTTTCTATTTGATTTCTATTCTTTGTTTGATTTTTTTTGTAACCAAGGGTGGTCAAATGCTACTGAAGCAAATAATTGTACAAGGAAGGCAATAGGTTATAGAAAAAACAAGAATGGAAAAGAGGCAGAAATCAAAATAATCAAAATAAAAAAAGACAAATAAGGGGATTGGATCAGGAATCCTATTTTTGATTCGGTATGGATAAAAGATGTTCCTATGTTATACTATTCAATTCTCGACGATGAATTGATTTGATAGCTCAGATATTGTTATTCATGATATTGATCCGATGATATTGAATCGGGGTGTAATCCATCCCGTTGAATTCACAGGCGAAAGATTTATCATCTCTATGGGATTAAATCCCGAGTTATTGACAAAAAAAAAAAAGAGATTAGAGATTATGGAAGTAAATATTCTAGCATTTATTGCTACTGCACTTTTTATTCTAGTTCCTACTGCGTTTTTACTTATAATATACGTAAAAACAGTCAGTCAACGTGATTAATTTGAAGCCAACTTGACTTGTTTTCTTAGTCAACGATTGAAGAAATAAAGGCTTTTCATCTCGCGTCTTAAATGAAATTGGCGGACTCTAATCAAAGGTATAGTATTCTAGGAGATCCGATAGCTAGTATGGCAGAAAGATTTCTTTCTGCCATACTAGCTATTCTTATTGTAATGTAACAAATTGTATTGTATAAAACTACAGGATTAATAGATATTAATCAATCTAGAATATCCATCTTCTTAATATGTATTTATATATGTACATAGCATCTCAATTCTATTTCTTTGCTTCATCTATTTCATTTATCTTGATTCCAATCAATCTGAAATAATCAACCGAAGGGCAATTCTTACTATTACGGTTCTAATTTAAGTTAGATTCAATAGGAATTCCGGCATTCATCGAAAGAATCAAAGCAATGAGGAAATATGTGCGTATAAAAAAAATTGCTGGATTTTCTTTTAGTATTCCGAAAAAGAAATTGATTGAAGAGTTAACGGTGGATCCGAGTGGTTCTCTGAGAATTGCTTCAGATTTTGAAAAGGAAGAGTCAAACCTACCTTTTTAAACTCGTGATCCATGATATGAAATGAGTGAATAAAGCATAAAAAAAAACTAAGAAAAAAGCGGTAAAGTAAAGAAAGTAAGTGGGCAATGTGTGACTTGCCCGAGGTACGATCCTATTATGCGCAGTCTCTCCATGAGCAACCGCAATGTATATCTTATTTCCCATAGCATAGAAGGTATGTATCTCCTTAACATAACTTTTCCTTCTCTTGGACCAGCAAAGAGAAAGAGGGAAACAAAAAAAAAAAAAGAAAAACCATAAAAAGTAAAAAGATTTTGTAAAACGATCTAAAGAATCGATACGGTTTTCTTTTATTCCTCGGCTCAATTAGTAGTACCTCTAGAGCCCACTCCTTCCCCATACCACCAGTGAAAGGGAAAATGTAAAGACTACCATTAAAGCAGCCCAAGCAAGACTTACTATATCCATGTAAATTATGTCCCCTATCTCTATGAAGGAATTATTTCATTATTGTTCACTCACTAATAATAGTGGAATCACTGGCGCAGAGTCAAAAGGGTATTCTGACCCGAGCCCGTTGATGAAAGGATCCAAAAAATTCGCTTCTAACAAAGTTATTAGAAGGTCTTTCTTATTTTTCTAGCGGAATCTAAAAACGTTAAGCACAAGAAAAATGGGCAGTGACACCTTTGGAAGTATCAAGGGAATCCTCGCAAGTTGTAAGAATAAGATGGAGCACTAATAAGACCTATTCCTTCTTTTCTTGTCCTCAATCTGACTTCCTTGTTGAAAGATATCAAAAGCTAGAATCAAGATGGATCATTATCTACGACATATCGTTATTTCCCCTTGGATCGTATCCTTGCTGTCTAAGGATTGTCTCTGTGAAAGAATGGGGGGGCCTTCTATTCCATTCTTGACTAGGGGTTTTGAAATCCATTTTGAAAAAATAAAAAGAAAGCTTTTTATTTTTATTTTCGCATTTGAGCTCTATAAAAGCCGATTTTCCATCAAAGTAAAAGACTCCCACGAGTCCGTATAGAAAGTCTCTTCAGTTCTTTCCAAAACCACGAATTCTATTTTCTGTCGTACTATGCAATCTAATTAAAAACCCAGTACTTAAACACTCCGTTAGTAGTGCAAGGGAATCCGTAAATCTTTATATGCGGGCCCTTGCACTACTATAACTAGAATCTTTCCTTGAATCCAATCCTAGAGGCAAGGATTTCAAGCACTTTAGCTTTATAGAACCTAGCTTCCGTATGTTTTGAATCAAGCAAGTAGCAAGAATCTTTTTCTTCCATTTGTTTCCGCTCAGGAAAATTCGGGGAGTTCTATCAGCAAAACCAAAAAAGAAGGGATTCCTAGTTTTTTGTTAATCAGGCGACACCCGGATTTGAACTGGGGAAAAAGGATTTGCAGTCCCCCGCCTTACCGCTCGGCCATGTCGCCAGAATGATACGAAATAGATGAAAATCTTCCTCCTTTGCTTGGGGTGGAGGGAATACTCCATTTCTTTTTTTATTGTACTTTCATCTTGAATCGCATTTGACTTCATCCCCGTTCCGAAAGACTTTCTTCGTTTTTTTGATTGGATCCATCCCTTTCTTCTGTTGGATTTATAGGATCTCAAAACAGAAATATATAAAAACTTTCCCTCTCTTTTATATTCTTTTATTTATATTTTATTCTTTTCTATTTTATCTATTCTTTTCTATTTTATCTATATATATATATTATTGAAAAAAAAATGTGGTTTTTCAGTCCCAATAACCTAAATTCAGGAGAAATTGGAACCATTAACTATTAAATGGGCTTGTAAATTCATGAACAATTCTCGGATTGGAATCAAAATTGTCTTTTCCTAGTCCTAATTAGATAAAATTCAAATTGATACATAACTAATCCGTATTAATTATTTTCAATAAAAAAAGAATTCCCAAATTCAATTATAAGAGAAAATAGAAGTATATGTAAACCCCAGAACCTCGATTGTTCTACAAATATCTAATCGTGTATCTATATCTGATGCCCATAGATCGCGAATTATGAGCAAATTGTAGTGCTTCCATTTTTCATTGACTAGAAAATTCAAAATTGGATGTCCCCAAAGGAACTGTAATAAATGAGTAAAGATATGTATATAGATAACTATTTACACATGTTTACTAAATACAAGCCTTCTTACTATGCTATCTTATGCACCTCAATCGTATTCTACTCAAAAAGTATTCTAGTAAAACAAGAAAAATGGGTCGAAATTTCTTTCTTTTCTGCGAATCCTTTAGTGAACGCTAGAATCAAAAAATTAAGTGCTAAAAAAGCATCAAAAATAGAGCATAGAGCGTTGATTATTATTATGTATGTCTTTATCCCATCGAACAGATCAAATCCTAACTCCATTTCTTTTTTTTGGTATCCAATCCGATTGGAATATCATAAAAATGATAGAAATTGAATCATTTATTTTAGATTCTACACAAAATCCCATAAGTCTAAGTAGCATTTATCAATTCCTTTACATATCTGTTACAAATTCCAATTTGAATATCCAAGAAGTCCCTTTTTTACTCCGTTCAGATGCATTTGATACATTACATATGTGGAT